TTTATTTTTTTTTTATTTATTTATGAAAATTATTAAAAATGGTTTAATATTATAAATAATAATATTTTTTATCATATATATATATATATATATATTAAAAATTTAATATATTAATATATATATATATATATAAATTATAATTAAATTAATATAAATTATTTATATATAATATAATTTATTAAATTTTAAAAATTTATATAGCAACTTTATATTTACAATTAATATTACAAGAAAAAAAGAAAAGAAAATATTAAAATTTTATTAATTTATATTAAATATTTTAATATAAAAAAAAAAAAAAAAAAATTCTATGTCAAAAAATTTACTAATAAATAAATTTTTTATGGTTTAAAAATTTTATTATGAATTTGTTTTACATATAAATTTTAGTGTTAATTATTATTTATTTAAATAATAAATAATTTTTAGTGTAGTAAATAATTTTAATAAATTTAAGTAATTAAGATTTAGCAATATAAAAATTAATAACTAATTTTGTGCCAGCAGTTGCGGTTATACAAAAGTTGATTTAAATTTTTTTTAGTTATTAATAAATAATATTTAATAATTAAAATTTTAAATTATTAGGTGAAATTTTAATTTAATAAAAAATTATTTAATATTTATGATTTAATAAATTTGATAAAAAACTAGGATTAGATACCCTATTATTAAAATTTAAATTGTTATGCTAAAATAGTATGTAATTTTTATTGAAACTTAAATAATTTGGCGGTATTTTAGTTTATTTAGAGGAATCTGTTTAATAATTGATAATCCACGAATAAATTTACTTAATTTATTATTTTGTATATCGTTGTTAAAAAAATATTTTTTAATAAAAATAATATTTAAAAATTAAAATTAAAAATTAAATCAGATCAAGATGCAGATTATAATTAAGAATATAATGGATTACAATAAATTTATTTTTTTTTTGGATTTTAATATGTAATAATTAAATGAAATTGGATTTAAATGTAATTTTATTTAGTTTAATAAAATGATTATATATTAAAATATGTACATATTGCCCGTCGCTTTCATTTATAAATTGAAATAAGTCGTAACAAAGTAGAGGTACTGGAAAGTGTTTCTAGAAAGAACAAATTAGAGCTTGAATAAGTATTTCATTTACATTGAAAAGATATTATATATTAATTAATTTGATGGGTTAAAATTAATAAATAAAATTATAATAAAAGAAATTTTAATATTAAAAATATATGGGGGTTAAAGTATTTTTAATAGAAAAAATTTAAAAATTTATAGTTTATTAGTATTGTAAAAGAAATTTGAAATAATATTGAAAATAAAATTATTAGAAAGTAAATTTAAATTATTGTATCTTGTGTATCAGAGTTTATTAAAAATAATTTATTTTTTAAAATTCTCGAATTTAAAAGAGTTAATTAATTAAAAAATTTATTGTTATATAAATATTTTAAATAATTAATTGGAAATGAAATGTTAATCGTTTTTAAATATATCTAGTTTTTTTAGAAAAAAATTTAATTTTTAATTAATTATATAAAAATTATTTATTAATTAAATAATTTTTTTGATTAATTTAATAATTTAAGGGATAAGCTTTAAATTAAATTTTTATAATGAAAATTTAAAATATTAAAAATTATATAATTTATATTGTTAATTAATTTTATTTTATTATAAATAATTTTAATAAATTTAAAATTTAATTAAAATTTAATTTTTTATAAAAAAAAATTTTTGAATAATAAAAATTTAGTTATAATGATAAAATTAGTAAATAAATTAATAATTAAAATAAAAATTAAATTTATGAAAAATTATTTTAAAGGAACTCGACAAATTAATATATACATAAATAAAATATGTATATTAGTATGTTCACCTGTTTATCAAAAACATGTCTTTTTGAATATAATATAAAGTCTAATCTGCCCACTGATTTATTAATTAAAGGGCTGCAGTATATTGACTGTACAAAGGTAGCATAATCATTAGTCTCTTAATTGGTGACTTGTATGAAAGATTGGATGAAATATAAATTGTCTCTATAATATTTAATTGAATTTAATTTTTAAATTAAAAAGTTTAAATATTTTAAAAAGACGAGAAGACCCTATAGAGTTTTATAATTATTTTTTTTTTTATTATGAATTTATTTATAAATTAAAATAAGAATAATTATTTTATTGGGGTGATAAAAAAATTTATTTAACTTTTTTTAAATTTTAACAAATATAAGTGAATTATTGATCCAATATTATTGATTATAAGAAAAAATTACCTTAGGGATAACAGCGTAATTTTTTTTTTTAGTACAAATAAGAAAAAAAGTTTGCGACCTCGATGTTGGATTAAGATAAAATTTAAATGCAAAAGTTTAAAATTTTGATCTGTTCGATCATTAAAATCTTACATGATCTGAGTTCAAACCGGTGTGAGCCAGGTTGGTTTCTATCTTTTAAAAATTTTAATATTTTAGTACGAAAGGATCAAATATTATAATTAAATTAATTTATTTGAATATTATTAAAATATAATAAATTTATAAACTATTTTGGCAGAAAAATGTGATGATTTTAGAAGTCATTAATATATAATTTATTATATATATAGTAATGATAATAATTGATTTAATAATAATTATAGTTGGTTTTTTAGTTTTAATTTTAGGGGTATTAATTGGTGTAGCTTTTTTAGTTTTATTAGAGCGAAAGGTTTTAGGTTATATTCAGCTTCGAAAAGGTCCTAATAAGGTTGGGTTTGTTGGTATTTTACAACCTTTTTCAGATGCTATTAAATTATTTTCTAAAGAAACTACTTATCCTAATTTTTCTAATTATTATTGTTATTATTTTTCTCCTGTTATTAGATTTATTTTATCTTTATTAGTTTGAATATTAATTCCTTATTATTTTAATATAGTTAGATTTAATTTAGGTTTATTATTTTTTTTATGTTGTACTAGAATAGGTGTTTACACAGTTATGATTGCAGGTTGATCTTCTAATTCTAATTATGCATTATTAGGTGGTTTACGAGCTGTTGCTCAAACTATTTCATATGAAGTAAGAATAGCTTTAATTTTAATATCAAGAATTATTATAATTATAGATTTTAATTTAATAAATTTTTATTATTATCAGAAATTAATTTGAATTATATTTTTAATATTGCCATTATCTTTAATATGAATTTCTTCTATGTTAGCAGAAACTAATCGTACTCCTTTTGATTTTGCTGAAGGTGAGAGAGAATTAGTTTCTGGGTTTAATATTGAATATAGAAGAGGGGGGTTTGCATTAATTTTTTTAGCTGAATATTCTAGAATTTTATTTATAAGTTTTTTATTTGTTATTATATATATAGGTGGTTATAGATTAAGATTAGTTTTTTATTTAAAATTAAGATTAATATCTTTTTTATTTATTTGAGTTCGTGGTACTTTGCCACGTTATCGTTATGATAAGTTAATATATTTAGCTTGAAAAAGATATTTACCTATTTCTTTAAATTTTTTATTATTTTTTTTAGGTATTAAAATTTTTTTTTAATATATTATTTTTAGTATAAATTAATAGAATAATAATTCTTTCTTAAGTTTTCAAAACAAATGCTTAACAAGCTCATTAATTATAATATTATATTAATATATATATATATATATATATATAATTTAATTATAAATTAATTAATTAAAAATTAAATTATCTCAATATTTACTTAATAATGGATTAATAATAAAGTAACTAAAATATAAAATTGTTAAGATTTGTCCAGTTATAATATATGGGATTTCCACAGGACGTGCTCCAATTCAAGTTAGTAAAATAACTATTATAATAAAAGTTCAAAATAAAAATTGATTTAATGGGTAAAATTGTAATCCTTGAATTTTTTTATTAAATGTTAAAGGTAGAATAATAAGAATTAAAATTGATATGATTAATGCAATTACACCTCCTAATTTATTAGGAATTGATCGTAAAATAGCATAAGCAAATAAAAAATATCATTCAGGTTGAATATGAATAGGAGTTACTAAAGGATTAGCTGGAATGAAATTATCAGGATCTCCTAATAAGTATGGGTTAATTAATGTTAATATAGTTAATAAGAAAATTATAATAATAAATCCAATTAAGTCTTTATAAGTGAAAAAAGGATGAAATGGGATTTTATCTAAATTTCTATTTAATCCTAAGGGATTATTTGATCCTGTTTGATGTAAGAATAATAAGTGAATTATAGTTAATATTAAAATAATAAAAGGTAATAAAAAATGAAAAGTATAAAATCGAGTTAAGGTTGCATTATCAACTGCAAACCCCCCTCAAATTCAATTAACTAATATATTTCCTAAATAAGGAATTGCTGACAATAAATTAGTAATAACTGTTGCTCCTCAAAAAGATATTTGTCCTCAAGGTAAAACATATCCTATAAATGCTGTTGCTATTAATATAAATAAAATAATAATTCCTATAAATCATGTTATTTTTAAGTTAAATGATTCATAATAAATTCCTCGTCCAATATGGATATAAATACAAATGAAGAAGAAAGAAGCTCCATTAGCATGAAGAGTTCGAATTAGTCAACCATAATTAACATTTCGACAAATATAATTAACTCTATAAAATGCTATTTCAATATTAGCTGTATAATATATTGTTAAAAAAAGTCCTGTTAAAATTTGAGTTATTAAACATAAGGCTAATAATGAACCAAAATTTCATCAAGATGAAATATTAGATGGAGAAGGTAGATCAATTAATGATCCATTAATAATTTTAAAAATTGGGTGAGTTTTTCGAATAGGTTTAAATATATTTAACATTAAATTAATTAATAATTAAAAGTTCGTAAAGGACCATAAAAAATATTAGTGATTTTTACAATTGCAATTAGAGTAATAAATAAATAGATAATTAATATTATTATTAATATTGATGATTTATTATTATATAATTTATTTATATTAATTTTATTTTCATTATTAAATCAAAAAATATTATTAAATATATCTATTTCTGAATTATTATTTAAATTTATTCAATTTAAATTTTTTATAAATAAGAATTGAATAAAAATTAATAATAATATGAATATAAAAATAAATATTTTTATATTATTAGAAATGAGAAATAATTCATTAGAGGCAATTCTTGATACATAGATAAATAATACTAATAGTCCTCCTAAAAATGTTAAAAATAAAATATATGAAAATCAATATGTTTTGATTATTATTCCTGATAAAAGACAAGTTAATATAGTTTGAATTAGAATTATTAATCCTATAGAAAGAGGGTGATTTAAGAAATATATTATAAATGATAATATAATTATAATTATGGATAGAGTTGTTTTTATCATTCAAAAAATAGTTTAAAAAAAATAATAATTTTGGGGATTATAGATAAAGAGATTTCTTTTTTTTTGAGTTTTTAAAGATAAATTCTTAATTTTGATTTACAAGACCAATGTTTTTTTTTAAACTATAAAAACAAAAGTAAAAATGATAATTATAAATATATGATTGATTGTTATTATTATATTTTTTATTGGTAATTTAATTTTTATTTCTAAAAATAAACATTTATTAATTATTTTATTAAGATTAGAGTTTATAGTTTTAAGAGTTTTTTTTTTTATATTAATTTATTTAATAATAATTAGTTATGATATATACATATTAATAGTATTTTTAGTTTTTTCTGTTTGTGAAGGTTCTTTAGGATTGTCTATTTTAGTTTCAATAATTCGGACTCATGGTAATGATTATTTTCAAAGATTTAATTTATTATAAATATGATAAAGTTTTTATTTTATATAATTTTTATAATTCCTTTATGTTTTATGGTTGATATATTTTGAATGGTTCAATTTTTATTAATATTTATAATATTTATATTTATAAATTTATCTATAAGTTATTTAAATAATAATTTAAGATATATATTATTTTGTGATTATATTTCTTTTGGTTTAATTTTATTAAGAATTTGAATTTGTTTATTAATAATTATATCTAGAGAAAATTTATTTAAAATTGGATATTATGTTAATTTTTTTTTATTTAATATTTTAATTTTATTAATTTTATTATTTTTAACTTTTAGAGTTATAAATTTATTTTTATTTTATTTATTTTTTGAGGGTAGATTAATTCCTACTTTATTATTAATTGTTGGTTGAGGATATCAACCTGAGCGAATTCAAGCAGGTATATATTTAATATTTTACACTTTGTTTGCTTCTTTACCTTTATTAATAGGTTTATTTTATATGTATAATGAAATTAATAGAATAATAATTTATTTTTTAAAATTTTTTAATATAAATTTTATTGTTTTATATATTTGTATGGTTCTAGCTTTTTTAGTGAAAATACCTATATATTTTGTTCATTTATGACTTCCTAAAGCTCATGTAGAGGCTCCAGTATCAGGTTCTATAATTTTAGCTGGAATTATATTAAAGTTGGGAGGGTATGGATTATTACGAGTTTTAGTTTTTTTACAAGAAATTAATTTAAAATTAAATTATTTATGATTAATTGTAAGTTTATTAGGAGGATTTTATGTTAGATTAAAATGTTTTTGTCAAGTAGATATTAAATCTTTAATTGCTTATTCTTCTGTTTCTCATATAAGAATTGTAATTAGAGGTATTATAATTATAAATTATTGGGGTTATTTTGGTTCTTATATTATAATAATTGGTCATGGTTTATGTTCATCTGGAATATTTTGTCTTGCTAATATTAATTATGAACGTTTACATAGTCGAAGTTTATACATTAATAAGGGAATAATAAATTTTATACCTTCTATAAGAATGTGGTGATTTTTATTAATATCTTCTAATATATCAGCTCCTCCATCTTTAAATTTATTAGGTGAAATTAGATTAATTAATAGATTAATTAGATGATCTTGATTATCAATAATTATATTAATATTAATTTCTTTTTTTAGAGCTGGTTATAGATTATATTTATATTCTTATATTCAACATGGAAAATTTTATTATGGATTATATAGTTTTTATAGAGGAGTATCTCGAGAATATTTATTATTATTATTACATTGATTGCCTTTAAATTTAATAATTTTAAAGGTTGAATATTTTATAATTAATTAAAATTTAAATAATTTAATAAAAATATTGATTTGTGGTATCAAAAATGTGAATTAATTTCATTTTAAATTATTAATAAAAATATTTGTTTTTTAATATTTACTGTTTTATTTTTTTTTAGAATAATAAGTTTTTTTTTTATAATAGTTTTAATTATAAATAATATAGTTATTTTTTTTGAGTGAGAGTTAATTTCATTTAATTCTATGAGAATTGTTATGTCTATTTTATTAGATTGAATATCTTTATTATTTATGATATTTGTATTAATGATTTCTTCTGTTGTAATTTATTATAGAAAAAGATATATAAGATCTGATTTAAATTTAGTTCGTTTTATTATTTTAGTTTTATTATTTGTATTATCAATAATTTTATTAATTATTAGACCAAATATTATTAGAATTTTATTAGGTTGGGATGGATTAGGGTTGGTTTCATATTTATTAGTAATTTATTATCAAAACTTAAAATCTTATAATGCTGGGATATTAACTGCTTTATCTAATCGAATTGGAGATGTTTTAATTTTAATAGTTATTGCATGAATAATAAATTATGGGGGTTGAAATTATATTTTTTATTTAAATTTTATAAAAAATGATTTAATTATAAGATTTATTAGAATTATAATTATTATAGCAGCTATAACTAAAAGAGCTCAAATTCCTTTTAGATCTTGATTACCAGCTGCTATAGCAGCTCCTACTCCAGTTTCTGCTTTAGTTCATTCTTCTACTTTAGTTACAGCTGGAGTTTATTTATTAATTCGTTTTAATTTATTAATTATAAATACTTTTTTTATTAAAATTTTATTATTATTAGGAATATTAACTATATTTATAGCTGGTATTTCAGCTAATTATGAGTTTGATTTAAAAAAAATTATTGCTTTATCAACTTTAAGTCAATTAGGATTAATAATAAGAATTTTAAGAATAGGATTTCCTGATTTAGCTTTTTTTCATTTATTAAGTCATGCTATATTTAAAGCTTTATTATTTATATGTGCTGGTGTAATTATTCATATAATAAATAATATTCAAGATATTCGTTATATAGGGGGAATTAGATTATATCTTCCTATAACTTCTTTATGTTTAAATATTTCTAATTTAGCTTTATGTGGAATTCCTTTTTTAGCAGGATTTTATTCTAAGGATTTAATTTTAGAAATGGTTAGTTTTAGAAATTTAAATTTATTTGTTTTTTTTTTTTATTATATTTCTACAGGTTTAACTATATTTTATACTATTCGTTTATTAATATATATGATAATTAATGATTATAATTTGATAAGAATTTATAATTTATATGATGAAGATTATATTATATTACGTAGAATAATAGTATTATTATTAATAAGATTAATTAGAGGAAGAATATTAAGATGAATAATTTTTTATTATCCTTATATAATTTATTTGCCTTTTAATTTAAAAATAATGGTTATTTATGTAAGTTTATTAGGGGGTTTTATAGGATTTTTAATAAGTAATATAAAAATTTATAGAGTTAATAAGTTTTTAATAACTTATAATTTAAGAAGATTTTTATCTTTAATATGATTTATGCCTAGATTATCTACTTATGGTTTAAGATATTATTTTTTAAATTTTGGGCAAAATTTATTAAAAAATATTGATATAGGTTGAAGAGAATTATATAGAGGTCAGGGATTTATAATTATTTTAAAAAAATATTCTATTTTTTATAATATTTTTCAAATAAATAATTTAAAGGTTTATTTATTTAGATTTGTTATTTGAATATTAATTATCATGTATATATTAATTATTAATATTTATTTAAATAGCTTATAATATAGAGTGTAATATTGAAGATATTAAGGAGATTAATTAAATCTTTAAATATATTTATAAAAATAAAAATATTTTATTTTTACAATGAAAATGTAATGTTTTAATTAAACTATATAAATATTTAATAAGAAATAAAGAAATATTAATGGAATTTAACCACTAAAAATTAAGTTAGCAGCTTAATTTTAAATAATTTATATTTCTTTAATTGGAATATAAAATTCAATTTTATCATTAACAGTGATATACCTCTATTTTGGTTTCAATTAATTATTTAAATAAGGAGTAAATAAACTCTAAATTTTAAGTCGAAATTAAATGCAATTTTTGCTTCTTATTTAAGATAAATTGAAATTCAATATTTTTTAATTGCAAATTAAATGTTTTTTTTAAACTATAATCCTTTAAAATTAATTTGTTCAATTTAATATATTTTGATTTCATTCATGATATAATCCTAATAATAAAATTAATATAAAAAAAAAACTAATTTTTATTCAAGTTAGGAAATTAACTATTTTAAATGTTAAAATAATTGGAAAAATTAAAGCGATTTCAATATCAAAAATTAGAAAGATTATTGTGATTAAAAAAAAGTGTAATGAAAAAGGTAGACGAGCTATAGATTTAGGGTCAAATCCACATTCAAATGGTGAGCATTTTTCTCGATCTATAAATGATTTTTTTGATAAGATAATTGATAATATTATAAGAATATTTGAAATAATTAGGATTAAAATTGAAATATTTATTATAAGAATAATTATTTATATTAATAAAAATTAAACTTTTTGATTGGAAGTCAAATATACTAAATATATTATATAAATAATTAATTTCCTCATCAGTAAATTGAAATATAAAGAAATAATCAAACAACATCTACAAAATGTCAATATCAAGCTGCTGCTTCAAATCCAAAGTGATGATTTTTTGAGAAATGTTTATTTAATTGTCGAATAAAACAAACTCTTAAGAAAATAGTACCAATAATTACATGAAGACCATGGAATCCAGTTGCTATAAAAAATGTACTTCCATAAATACTATCAGCAATAGAAAATGGAGCTTCTAAATATTCATATGCTTGTAGAATAGTAAAATATATTCCTAATAAAATAGTTAAGAATAAGCTTTGAATAGATTGAGAATAGTTATTTTCTATAATAGCATGATGAGTTCATGTAACTGTTACTCCTGATCTAATTAAAATAATTGTATTTAAAAGAGGAATTTGAAAAGGATTAAATGGATAAATTCTTATTGGAGGTCATATTGCTCCAATTTCAATATTAGGAGATAATCTTCTATGAAAAAAAGCTCAAAAAAAAGATACAAAAAAAAAAATTTCAGATACAATAAATAAAATTATTCCTCAACGAAGTCCTTTTGTTACTAATAATGTATGTTTACCTTGGAATGTTCCTTCACGGGAAATATCTCGTCATCATTGAAATATAGTTAAAATTGTAATAATATACCCTAAAATTAATAAGTTTATATTAAAATTGTGGAATCATTTTATTATTCCTGTTACTAAAGTTAAAACACCAATAGCTCCAGTTAAAGGTCAAGGACTATAATCAACTAAATGATATGGATGATAATTAAAGTTATTTTTCATTAATTTATATAAATAATTAATTTACTTCTCTAGAATATAGTGTACTTAAAATAGCAATTACATAAGATTGAATAATTGCAACTGCAGATTCTAAGATTAATAATATAATTTGAATAATAATTAAAAATATAATAAAAATATATGATAGATTAGGTCCAGTTCTTCTTAATAATGTTATTAATAAATGTCCTGCAATTATATTGGCAGTTAATCGAACTGCTAAAGTTCCTGGTCGAATAATATTTCTAATAGTTTCAATTAATACTATAAAAGGTATTAAAATACTTGGAGTTCCTTGAGGAATTATATGAATAAATATATGTTGATAATTATTAAATCAACCATATAATATGAAACTTAATCATAAAGGAAGAGAAATAGATAAAGATAAAGTTAAGTGACTTGTTCTAGTAAAAATATAAGGGAATAATCCTAAAAAATTATTAAATAAAATAAATGAAAATATTGAAATAAAAATAAAAGTAGAACCTCTAAAATAATTATTTTTTAATAAGGTTTTAAATTCATTGTGTAATTTATTTAATAAAAATTTTCATAAAAAAAAATGACGATTAGGAAAAAATCAAAATGAATAAGGTAAAAATATAAGTCCTAAGATTGTTCTTATTCAATTAATTGACAAATTAAATAAATTAGTAGAAGGATCAAAAATTGAAAATAAATTTCTTATCATTTTCAGAAAAAGTTATTTTTAAGGATTTTATTTTTTTTATTATTAGAATGTAAATTAGAGAAATAAATATAATAATTAAAAATATTAAATATAATAAAAATACAAATAAAAAATAAAAGAGAAAAAATTCAATTAATTGGTATTATTTGAGGAATAAAAGAATATTACTATTGTAATAATTTAAATTTGACATATTTATGTTATAAATTAACTAATTCTTTATCATTAGAAGTAATTGCTAATTTACTATAAGATGGTTTAAGAGACCATTACTTGCTTTCAGTCATCTAATGATGAATAATTATTAATTCAATTAATAAAGTTTTTAATTGAGATTCTTTCGATTACAATAGGTATAAATCTATGATTTGCTCCACAAATTTCAGAACATTGTCCAAAGAAAATTCCTGGACGATTAATAAAAAAATTTGTTTGATTTAATCGTCCAGGATTAGCATCTACTTTAACTCCTAAAGAAGGAATAGTTCATGAGTGAATAACATCAGTAGCAGTAACTATAATTCGAATTTGATTATTTATAGGTAAAACAATTCGATTATCTACATCTAATAAACGAAAATTATTATTTAATATCTCATTTGATGGAATTATATATGAATCAAATTCAATATTATGGAAATCTGAATATTCATATCTTCAATATCATTGATGTCCGATTGATTTTAATGTAATTAAAGGATTATTAAGTTCATCTAATAAATAAAGTAAACGTAGAGAAGGTAAGGCAATAAAAATTAAGGTTACAGCTGGAAGAATTGTTCAAATTAATTCAATTAATTGACCTTCTAGTAAAAATCGATTAATATATTTATTAAAAAATAAATTTAATATTAAATAACCTACTAAAATAGTAATTATAATTAAAATAATTAATGTATGATCATGAAAGAAAATGATTTGTTCTATTAATGGAGATGCTCCATTTTGTAGGTTAAAATTAGATCAAGTTGCCATTTCTAAAAAAAGGAAATCCTTTATAAATGGGGTTTAAATCCATTACATATAATCTGCCATATTAGAAATTTCTTAAAATAGGTAATTCATTATAAGAGTGTTCAGCTGGTGGTAAATTTTGGTATCATTCAATAGAGGAAGATATATTTAATGGGAATAAAGTAACTCGTTGATAAATTATAGATTCTCAAATAATAATTAAAATTAATATAACAGCTAAAAGGGAGATGTAAGATCCTAAAGATGATATTAAATTTCAAGAAATATAAGAATCAGGATAGTCAGAATATCGTCGAGGTATTCCTGCTAAACCTAAAAAATGTTGAGGGAAAAAAGTTATATTAACTCCTAAAAATATAATAAAAAATTGAATTTTTAGTAAGTATGGATTTAATGTTAAACCTAAAAATAAAGGGTATCAATGGATAAACCCTCCTATAATAGCAAATACTGCTCCTATAGAAAGTACATAATGAAAATGAGCTACAACATAATAAGTATCGTGAAGAGTAATATCAATAGATGAATTAGCTAAAATTACTCCTGTTAATCCTCCTACAGTAAATAAAAAAACAAATCCTAATCTTCATAAAATTGAAGGATTATAATTAATTTGACTTCCGTGAAGAGTGGCTAATCATCTAAAAATTTTAATACCTGTTGGTACTGCAATAATTATTGTAGCTGAAGTAAAGTAAGCTCGTGTATCAATATCTATTCCAATAGTAAATATATGATGAGCTCATACAATAAATCCTAATAATCCAATTGCTATTATGGCATAAATTATTCCTAAACAACCAAATGTTTCTTTTTTATTACTTTCTTGAGAAATAATATGAGAAATTATTCCAAATCCTGGTAAAATTAAAATATAAACTTCTGGATGACCAAAAAATCAAAATAAATGTTGATATAAAATAGGGTCTCCACCTCCTGCAGGATCAAAGAAAGATGTATTTAAATTACGATCGGTTAATAATATAGTAATTGCACCCGCTAATACTGGTAAAGATAATAATAATAAGAATGCTGTAATTCCTACAGCTCAGACAAATAAGGGTATTTGATCAAAATATATATTATTAATTCGTATATTAATAATTGTTGTAATAAAATTAATAGCTCCTAAAATAGAGGAGATTCCAGCAAGATGTAAAGAAAAAATAGCTAAATCTACTGATCTTCCTCTATGAGCAATATTAGATGAAAGTGGGGGATAAACTGTTCATCCTGTTCCTGCTCCATTTTCTACAATACTACTAGAAATTAAAAGTAGTAAAGAAGGAGGTAAAAGTCAAAATCTTATATTATTTATTCGTGGGAAAGCTATATCAGGAGCTCCTAATATTAATGGTACTAATCAATTTCCAAATCCACCAATTATAATTGGTATTACTATGAAAAAAATTATAATAAATGCATGGGCTGTTACAATAGTATTATAAATTTGATCATCTCCAATTAATGATCCAGGATTACCTAATTCTGCTCGAATTAATAATCTTAGAGAGGTACCTACTATTCCTGCTCAAATTCCAAAAATAAAATATAAAGTACCAATATCTTTATGATTTGTAGAATAAAGTCATTTTCGCATTAAATAAAATGGCTGAGGTTAAAGCGATAAATTGTAAATTTATTAACGAGAATATTCTCTTTTATTATTATTATAATTTAAAAATAAAGGTCTTATATTCATTTAATATGATATAAAATTGCAAATTTTAAGGAGTAAATAAAGATAATTACTAAGGCTTAAAGAATGTATCTTTATAAATAATTTTGAAGATTATTAGTTTATTTAACTTAAAACCTTTATATATATATATAAGTTCTAAGAATTATTCCTATAATAGAAGTAAAAGAAAATAAATTAATAAAAATTAAAAAATTATTTTTTAAATAAATTTTAAATCATTTTATTTTAAAATAATTAAATATGAATGAAGAATAAATAATTCGAATATAAAAATAAATGGTAATAAGTCTTCTTATTAATATAATAAATGTTAATAAATAAAATTTATTTATTATTAAAAAATTAATAATAATTCATTTAGGTAAAAATCCAATAAAAGGGGGTAATCCCCCTAATGATAAAAAATTAATTAATAAATTTATTTTAATTATAAAATTTATATTATTGATAAATAATTGAGAAATAAAAAATATATTTAAGTTATAAAATAAAAAAAATATAATTCTAATTAAAAATGAATATAATAAAAAATAAAAAATTCATAAATTTTCTCTAATTATAATTGAAAAAATTATTCATCCTAAATTATTAATAGAAGAAAAAGCTATTAATTTTCGTAAGGATGTTTGATTTATTCCTCCAATAGCTCCAATTATTACATTTAAAATAATAATAAAATAAGAATAATTAAAATTAAAATAATAAGAAAATAAAATTAATGGGGTAATTTTTTGTCAGGTTATTAAAATAAAATTATTAAATCATGATAATCCTTCAGAAATATTAGGAAATCAAAAATGAAATGGAGCTGAACCTATTTTTATAAATAAGGAGGAATTAATTATAATTGAAATAAAATTATTTATTTCAAAATTTTTTATTAAAATTATTTTAATTAAGATTGAAAATAAAAAATTTATTGAAGCAATAGATTGAGTTAAAAAATATTTTAAGGATGCTTCTGAAGATAAAAGATTATTAGAGTTTGAGATTAGGGGGATGAATCTCAGTAAATTAATTTCTAAACCAATTCAACAACCAAATCAAGAATTAGATGAGATTGAGATTATAGTTCTAAGAAATAAGATAAATATAAAAAATATTTTATTTGAATTAAATAAAAAATAAATATAAAATAATTACTTATGTAATTTTAAAATTAATTAATTTTATTATAAAAATTATATTTTAGTGTAAGATGCACAATAATTTTTGATATTATAAGATATAGTTTAATTCTATAAAATATAATAAAGGTAGAAAATCTACTTAATTTATCCTATCAGAATAATCCTTTAATCAGGCACTTTATTTAAGTTTTTAAAAAAAAGGATTACCTTTATATTTGAGGTATGAGCCCAAAAGCTTAATTTAGCTTATTTTTAA